AGGAATGTTTTCCCTCATGTTAGTACCATTCTGGGCAACTCTCATTGGGTGGTAGGTGCTGGTAACATCAGCTTTAGCATGGCTAACTGGGGTGCTGGTGCTTTTTCTGTGCAGAATGTGGATCTTAATACTCCTTTTAGAGAAGTTATTCAATCTGCTGATTTTTCTACCTTAGTTCTGCCTAGCTTATCCACAGAGGCTCAATCTATTTTGTAAGATATCTCTCTAGATTCTGACATCCCAGATAGACTAGTTTGGCATCATTCCCCTTCAGGTCTTTTCTCCTCTGCTTCCTATTGGCATTTTTCCAGAATTCATGGCCAGAAAAGTCCTTGGTGGTCTCTATTATGGAACCAGTGGCTTCCTCCTAAGATGGGTTTATTCTCTTCTTCTGGAGATTCCTCAGGAATGCTCTTCCTATGGATGACAGGCTCAGATACATGGGCTTTCAAATGCCTTATAAATTGAATTTCTGCATTAGAAGTCAACAGGATTCTTTACTTCATTTGTTTTGTCAAGGTGAAACTGCCTCTCAGGTTTGGTCTTCTTTGAAAGGTGTTCTTAATGCTAGTTTTGTTCAAGATAGTATGTCTGCTTTCACTAAGACCTGGTTGCAAGGCAGTTCTATCAAATCTAAAATGGGATTTTTAGGGTAGTTTTATCTTCTCTGGTTGCTGGGAGATTTGGCTTGCTAGAAATGCATCTGTTCATGATTCAGTTGCTATGTCTTCTTCATCTATTATCAATAAAGTCAAGCACTGGTGTAAGGATTTATTGCAGCTTGATTATCCCACTCATTCTTCTGGTTTTCATGATTCTATTTTTTTCCAAGTAATGCATATCCCTATGGTCTCCCCTAATATTCCTAAAGGAAAATGGATCAAATGGGCTCCGCTTTGGTTGCTTTTTCTACCTTTTATGGCCCAGGTACCAACACATTTGCAGAAGCCAGAGCTCCCCTTTTTGGTCTGATGCTTTGTTACAGATTAGGCTACTCCAAAGTAGCAGTGGAGAGTGAAAAAAAAGAATTTTTGATAGCATCTGTGGAGGTGCAGTCCCTTGGACAGTCCCTTATATGATCAGATCTTTCAAAACTTTCTTACTTCCTTCCATGTCCATCTCTCATATCTACAGGGAAGGGAATCAAAGTGCAGACACTTTAGCGCCACTTCCATCAGGAACATTTTGAATTTCTTTCTAATGGCTCTCTTCCTACTGCCTCTCTTGCCTAAAGAGGTCAGTCCACCGCGTGTCTGTCTTCCAGTTCCTTGACTCCCAAACCTTGGGTCATTGATTCTGCCCCCGCTTAGGTTAGCTGTGCTTCCTTAAATATCGGGTTGCCAAGGGTTGTTTCCGGAGGAAATGGGATTCGAACCCATGATTTAGCAGTTGGTTGAGCAGTCGTGGCGGACAAACACAAACAGCAAGCAAAGTCTTGGCTCGCTCTCATTGGGAGGCTGTTCAACCAGACTGACGAAGTTGAGTATTGACACAAACAATAAGAGGACGAGCTTCCCTTCTACTACCGAAAAAAGTACCCACCTACCAGGTTACCTGTTCTTATGAAGGAAGGCATCTATTCAAGTCTTTACTAAATACCATCAGATGGATTCTTAGGAAGCCATCTATTCTGCTAATACCGGTCCTATCCTCTCCTTTCTCTGATTCCCAGTGAGGGGTATAAGTAGTCTAAACGCTCTTTCCAGCCTTTGGGTTGGCTAGGTACTACTAACTATCAGAAAGCTCGAAAAAGGGCATGATTTTAGGCTCTTCCTTTTTGACTTTCGCGGGGGACGCTTTTTCTTTTTTTTTTTCAAAAAGAAAACTCCAAGATAGCTTGGATTACCAGCTTCTATCTGAAGGAAGAACTCCTCCATATCTGGGCATCCACTTTTCCGTTTTAGTACCATACAAAAGGAAAGGGAGGACGTGAAGCTACTACGGGAGAAAAGCAAGTAGAAGAGGGCTTATGCTCGATTGTAGAAAGTAGAACTCCCAGCCAGTAAAGTGAGACTTCTTGTTATCAACTGGATTCTGTAGCTGCTACCTTCTTTTTCAGTATATGGTGGTGACTCCACTTTAGTAGAAGGTCTACCTCCGGATCTTTTATTGTCCATGCCCTAGCCGTTGCTTCCGCTGGATCAATGGGATCCCAATCTCGATTTCCTAGGTATACTTGCCCTGTTCAGTAACTGAAGCTACTTGTTCTCTTTCACTACACCAAACCCACGAACTTTCACCCAAACGCATACAGTTGATTCCACAGGTACCATGGGCATGCCTGTTGGGGCTTTGAAAAACTTATTGCCGTACCTTATTATTAGAAAAAAAGGGGAGCACTTTGATGGTTTTTTGTCGACAATCGGAACATGAGAATATTCAGTTACCCGGCAGGGTCAAACCAACAGCACAGAGGCTCCGCAGCAACAGGAGCCACAAAGACGATTATAGAAAGATACCAGGATTCTACTCAAACAAGAGCAGCGGTACTCTCCGAAGT